ATATTTAGGGATAGATCTTACCTTTCTTTTTATCTCCTCAAACAAATCGAAATGATTGAAGTTCTTCTATTTGGAATCGTCTTAGGTCTAATTCCTATTACTTTAGCAGGATTATTTGTAACTGCATATTTACAATACAGACGCGGTGATCAGTTGGACCTTTGATTGAATAACATTTTTTTTTTATTGACCTCCTCCTTGCAGGAGGTCAAATTCAAGTTGCAATTCAACTGTGTTTTGTTAAGTTTTTTTTATTGTGATTCGAAATAACATAATAACATAAAGGGAATCACGCTCTGTAGGATTTGAACCTACGACATCGGGTTTTGGAGACCCGCGTTCTACCGAACTGAACTAAGAGCGCTTTTTTATGACAGGAGATACGATTGTAAAGAAAAGGATTTTCTCATTTTTGTACCCCCAATGCGTCTTGTATACATTGGTATGCAAAAATTAAAGATTATGTCCAATTTTATTTAATTGATCTCACTCAGATCCCAGTCAATTAATCCCTTGTTACCGCCCATAGGAGAAGTAATAGGTAGGGATGACAGGATTTGAACCCGTGACATTTTGTACCCAAAACAAACGCGCTACCAAGCTGCGCTACATCCCTTTTCAAAAATTTTTGTACAGTGTCATTGTACAAAATCCATGTCTTGTTTTCCACATCGTTATTTTTTCCTCGATTCATATACAATTTTCTTGTCATTTCTTCTTTTTGGTTTCATATAATAAAAGAATTATATACATCTGAAACCTAACGTATAAAAAAGATGACTATTTTGCTTAGGAAGAAGAGGGTCTCTTTTTCTTTTTTAGGGACAGGGGTAGGAAAATCTTATCTACTGTTCATTGTACATATCCATTTTTGTTAGGAATTCCGTACAAAAAAATACAAATGATCTTGAACTACAGCATCTGACCATATATGTATTACAATAAAGAAGGAGGATTTTCAATGCGAGATATAAAAACATATCTTTCCACAGCGCCTGTGCTAACTACTCTATGGTTTGGGTCTTTAGCGGGTCTATTGATAGAAATTAATCGTTTATTCCCAGATGCTTTGTCATTCCCTTTTTTCTAGTTATTAATATTATATTAATATTATTAATATAATATGCGAAAAAGATGAAGAAAATTTGAGATACAATTCTACGTGACGTGACTAAAACTTAGTCCCCCTTTTTTTCAGTTCTTTAGGATAGGAAGGAAAGAGAAAGAAAAAGTATATTGAACCTCAGCAAAAATCCGGTGGATCTAAGATCCCATTTTGGAGAACAGAAATAGAAAGGGGGTCCAGTCTAAGGTAAAAAAAAAGCTCCACGAAATCATAGCATAAAAAAAAGATACTTAAATGAAATACTGGGATTAGGATAGGAATAATTGATAGTTATAAAAAAATTGTATTACTTACATTATTACTATATATATAATAATATTCTATTAATATTAATTAGAATTACAACAAAATATTTAGAAATGGAATTTCTAATTAGTAACTTCTATTGATATTGATTTTTTTTCTTTTTTGTTCTTTTCGTCTTCTTAGGTTCGGATCGAAAACAGAAGAGTTAAGTTGATCAAACAAAAATGCAAAGGGGGTTCATGGCTAAGGGTAAAGATATCCGAGTTAGAGTTATTTTGGAATGTACCAGTTGTGTCCAAAATGGTGTCAATAAAGAATCGCCAGGCATTTCTAGATATATTACTCAAAAGAATCGGCACAATACACCCAGTCGATTAGACTTGAGAAAATTTTGTCGATATTGTCACAAGCATACGATTCATGGGGAAATAAAGAAATAAATCGAACGTGTGTTTGATCTTTCAAAGGGGCAGGAAAAGGAAGAACTTAACATATCTTAACATAAACATATATATATATATATATAATATACAAATAATATACAAATAAAAATATAGAATATACAAAAAAAACCTATTTTGGTCGGATCTGAAATGAATAAAGAAATAGAATTTTAGAGATAAGGAATAAACCATGGATAAATCCAAGCAACCTTTTCGTATTCGTAAATCCAAGCGATCTTTTCGTAGGCGTTTTCCCCCAATTGAATCGGGGGATCGAATTGATTATAGAAACATGAGTTTAATTAGTCGATTTATTAGTGAACAAGGAAAAATATTATCTAGACGGGTGAATAGATTGACCTTGAAACAACAACGATTAATTACTATTGCTATAAAACAAGCTCGTATTTTATCTTTGTTACCTTTTCTTAATAATGAAAAACAGTTTGAGAGAGCCGAGTCAATCCCTAGAACTACCGGTCCTAGAACCAGAAATAAATAGATATACTCTTCCATTGATTCAAAACTTCAATCGGAATTCAAGCTCAGATTGATGTTTTGTTCGAAAAGCCTAAAATCCAGATTTTATTGTTGTGTTATAAGAAACAACAAATAGGGAAAGAAGAAATCTTTTTATCTTATCTTAATTTTTTTATTCTATCTTCCCGGAGTACATTCTCCGGGGAATGCAATTCTGTTTCAATCATTCCTATATATGACTTTAGAATGTCTTTTATTTCATAATTTTATTGGAAATCATGTAAAGACAATTCTTATTTGATATAGCTATTTGCGCAAGTATTTTACGATTAAGAAGTAATTGCTTCTTGTACAGATTGTGTATTAATCTACTATAACTATAGAATACCCCTTTCTCACGAGCCGCTGCATTTATCCGAGCGATCCACAAACGACGAAAGTCCCTCTTTTGCCTGCCCCTATCTCGATGAGAGGAAACAAAAGCTCTCATTTTCTGTTGAGTAATGGTTCGAGTAAGTCTTGAATGCGCCCCTATAAAGGTTGATGCAAATAAACGAATTTTTGTTCGACGTCTCCGAGCTATATATCCTCGTCTAACTCTGGTCATTGAATCAAATTACACTTTAATGAATGAATAACTAATTGATTTCTCTTCTTTCAGTCATCCTTTTATCCCCCGGTTGATTAATAACAAAACGGATTATTCCGATATATAAAATATAAATTCCAATGGCTTTTGCTACTATGACCTTCCCAACCACGATTTTTAATCCTTTCAGGTAAAATACCTAGAAATAAGAAATTCTAACGATATTAAATAAATAAAAGCAAAAAATAGTGGGTTCCTTCGTTTCTATGGTTATTTCATAAACGGTGAGGTCCTCTCTATACACCGGAGCCTCTTCTTTCATTTAATCAAATGTTATTGTAAACTTGTATAGTTCACTCTCTTTGGCTCTACCAATCAATTATACAGTAATAGATTTTTTCACAAAAAAAGCTATCCATACAGTGACGGCATTTAATTATGAAAGTTGGCTAGGTAGCTGACCTTGTTAGTCCGTTCTTTCAAGAAAGGGAACATAACCTTTTTGCTTCTTGTAGTACTATTTCCTCCGCTTAATGGATAACTATTTGCTACCAATGGGGAATTGCTTTTCATCTCAAATTGAGGTGATTGGATTTGCACCAATGGAAACCATAAATTTCATACACAAAAAATATAGGTATATGATAGATCCTCATTTTTAGATAGTAAAAATGGCTTTTTCCACTCTATCTATCCTATTGGTGATTGGTACTGGAAAAATGGTTTCGTTTGTTCGAACTCATGATCTAAACGAGTCGCACATACACCCTAGTACATGTTCCCCGACGCTGAGGACATCCTCGAAGTGCGGGGGATTTCGTGATTTTTCTTATTGGCTGTCTTGTGTTTCTAATAAGTTGTTTAATTGTCGGCATATCATACATATATATAATAAAATAGGTTGGTTTAGATCGATCTTAACCTGATGATTGATGATTATGAATTATTTCCATTCAATATCAAATCACGAAAAATTCGAATTCTGATTTGAAACGGAATCATGTATTTACACGAAATCTCCAGTATTTTCATTTTCGACCGCTACAAGATCAACAATACCATGAGCTTGGGCTTCTGTTGCTGACATAAAAACATCCCTTTCCATGTCTTCGGATATAACCCATAAAGGGTTGCCCGTTCTTTGTACATAAACCTTTGTGAGGGTTTCGCGAAGTTTCAGTAGTTCTTCCGCTTCCAGGATAAATTCCCCTGCTTGCGCCTCATAAAAAGAACTAGCAGGTTGGTGAATCATGACCCTGATAATATTGATATAACATCATGCATGAACGGTTCTTCTATCTTGCAGGATTGGGCTAAAGTAAGGGATAAAAAAACAAGAAGAAAAAAAAACAAATAGAATGGAACAGCCGTACAGGCATCTTTTGTACATTGCATACGGCTCTGCAATGGCATTTCTTCCTCCCTTCTCTTCAATTTCTATTCTATCGAAGAAAAAAATGGAATCCATCCGATCCAGATCGTTGAATGATCCATTTACCACCCTTCCTTTCGTATTGTAGGAGTCAAAAAATACTATGATGGTTCTGTTGCTTTCTATATTTATCTCGTCTGCGATTTAGCAATCCCAAAGTTTCTTTTTTTTTTCATTTTCGTACTCTTTCTTTCATAACGTAAATATCATAAAGAGACTTCTGGTGTGGAAGAAAAATGGTTTGTGACGCTGAAATGTACTCCTGACACATAAGATCAAATCGGAATAACCTTTGTTTCATACTACTATCTCGATACAAAATCTCATGTTAGGAAAAACAATACTAGTTTGTTCATATCGAACTCGAAGTGCCATGCTATTATTACCTATTTTTCATATTATTCACATTCGATATGGCGAAGGCATAGTCTTCTTCTTTTTTTTTTCAAATAAAAACTCATTGGCGCCAAGCGTGAGGGAATGCTAGACGTTTGGTAATTTCTCCTCCGACCAGAATGAAAGATCCCATTGAAGCGGCTAATCCCATGCAAATTGTATGCACATCGGGCGAAACAAATTGCATAGTATCATAAATGGCTATTCCTGGTATTACCCATCCGCCGGGGGAGTTTATAAACAAATAAAGATCCCTAGTATCATCTTCTATACTGAGATATACCATGAGACCAACAAGTTGATTTGAGATCTCACTATCAACTTCTTGGCCTAAAAAAAGTAATCTTTCTCGATAAAGTCGGTTGATTAGGACAAAATTGTATCCCTTTTGAACCGTACGCGCATCTTTGGATGCATACGGTTCAAAAAAATTGTGAAAAAAGAATCAATGTGTCGATTCTAATCCTATCTCTTTTTTTTGTAACAGATTTCCTTTTTTCTAATGAAAATAAAGGGGTTTTTTCTTCTATTTTTCAAAAAAAAAAACATAAGTTTTGGCTCCCTTCCCTAAAAAAAAAAGAATTTACTGAACTTCATTTTTTGTATTAACCTTTCATTGATGTATTGTTTCGTCGAGATTCAAATCACGATGTCATTTTCTTGTTCCTGAATGGGCCCTTTCAATTCTTTTAGGTTCATGTTCTACTCCGGGGAAAGATCTATCCGAATTCTATTTGCACATATAGGACAAATAATCTCAGTATCATTTCTTTTTGCTACGACTTTTTTTAATTCGTTTTATGCCTCTCCCAAACTATTCGATGTATTCATCATATTGGTTGGCATGTCAGTTTGAGATCACTCCTATAATTTAATTAAATATTACGAATCGTCTATGCTACAAGCGGTAATTGTACATATATTACTATTACCAATTTGTTTGGTATTTTCTGAACGGAGCCTGGATATTTGATTTTATTAGTCCAAGTCAACCATAAATTCTTCTAATTGATAATATTGATCCTCAATAGAAATTGATCCAATTTCACTTCACGCTCCGAATGATTGAAAAACCAATCAATACAATATTTCTTGGGCGAAACAGAGGATATCTCGATCGGGGGAGAAAACGGGTAAATCCCATATGACCCAATATGTCTGACAAGTCGCACTATACGTCAACCCAAACTGCATCTTCCTCTCCAGGACTCCGAAAAGGCACTTTTGGAACACCAATGGGCATTAAATTAAAGAAAAAAATTAAGTACTATACTTCACTTTAATATGGAAACGTAAGAATGAGTTTATTGTCTTCATCATTTTTTTCTGTTTATTCTACTAGTTTATACATAAATGGGAAGGTTTTTAGAGAAAGAGAGAATGAATAAATAAAAATTTGAATGAAGGGATTGATCATTCTAATAATAAACAAGTATCCATCCATTCGTTCCCACAAAATGGGACCGATGCTCCCATTGCGTATTGGTACTTATCGGGTATAGAATAGATCTGCTTCTCTTTGTTCTTACGAACAGAATTCTTCCGTTATTTTTAACGGAATAGAATAAATAGTAACCTTTTCTCATAAAGAATCCGCTCAAAAGTACATAGTATATTCCAATGCGATAAAGTTACATAGTGTCTATTTTTCTTTGATAAAGGGGTATTTCCATGGGTTTGCCTTGGTATCGTGTTCATACTGTCGTATTGAATGATCCCGGTCGATTGCTTTCTGTCCATATAATGCATACGGCTCTAGTTTCTGGTTGGGCCGGTTCTATGGCTCTATACGAATTAGCGGTTTTTGATCCCTCTGACCCCGTTCTTGATCCAATGTGGAGACAAGGTATGTTCGTTCTACCCTTCATGACTCGTTTAGGAATAACCAATTCGTGGGGTGGTTGGAGTATTTCAGGAGGAACTGTAACGAATTCAGGTATTTGGAGTTATGAAGGCGTAGCAGGTGCACATATTGTGTTTTCTGGCTTGTGCTTTTTGGCGGCCATATGGCATTGGGTGTATTGGGACCTAGAAATATTCTGTGATGAACGTACGGGAAAACCCTCTTTGGATTTGCCCAAGATCTTTGGAATTCATTTATTTCTCTCAGGGGTGGCTTGCTTTGGCTTTGGCGCATTTCATGTAACAGGTTTATATGGTCCTGGAATATGGGTGTCCGATCCTTATGGACTAACTGGAAAAGTACAATCTGTAAGCCCAGCGTGGGGCGCGGAAGGTTTTGATCCTTTTATTCCGGGAGGAATCGCTTCTCATCATATTGCAGCGGGTACACTGGGCATATTAGCAGGCCTATTCCATCTTAGTGTCCGTCCGCCTCAACGTCTATACAAAGGATTACGTATGGGCAATATTGAAACTGTACTTTCTAGTAGTATCGCTGCTGTTTTTTTTGCAGCTTTTGTTGTTGCTGGAACTATGTGGTATGGTTCAGCAACTACCCCAATTGAGTTATTTGGTCCCACTCGTTATCAGTGGGATCAGGGATACTTCCAGCAAGAAATATATCGAAGAGTTGGTGCCGGACTAGCCGAAAATCTGAGTTTATCGGAAGCTTGGTCTAAAATTCCCGAAAAATTAGCTTTTTATGATTACATTGGTAATAATCCGGCAAAAGGGGGATTATTCAGAGCGGGTTCAATGGACAGTGGGGATGGAATAGCTGTTGGATGGTTAGGCCACCCCGTCTTTAGAGATAAAGAAGGGCGCGAGCTTTTTGTACGTCGTATGCCTACTTTTTTTGAAACATTCCCGGTAGTTTTGGTAGATG